TTCTTGGTTGGCAGGGTCAGGGCCTTTCTCGCTGGGCGAGCGCATCCGATTCTAAAGTCCTTTCCTAAACCACTTCCCGTTCAGTTGCTGAAAGATAGAGATAAGGTTTTCTAAATGAGATTGAGTTCCACGAATATGCAGGCTAGAAAGATGCTATTTGCTGCTATTCTATCTATTTGTGCATCAAGTTCGAAGAAGATCTCAATCTATAATGAAGAAATGATAGTAGCTCGTTGTTTTATAGGCTTTATCCTATTCAGTCGGAAGAGTTTAGGAAAGACTTTCAAAATGACTCTCGACGGGAGAATCCAGGCTATTCAGGAAGAATCGCAGCAATTCCCCAATCCTAACGAAGTAGTTCCTCCGGAATCCAATGAACAACAACGATTACTTAGGATCAGCTTGCGAATTTGTGGCACCGTAGTAGAATCATTACCAATGGCACGCTGTGCGCCTAAGTGCGAAAAGACAGTGCAAGCTTTCTTATGCCGAAACCTAAATGTTAAGTCAGCAACACTTCCAAATGCCACTTCTTCCCGTCGCATCCGTCTTCAGGACGATCTAGTCACAGGTTTTCATTTCTCAGTGAGTGAAAGATTTGTCCCCGGGTCTACGTTGAAAGTTTCTATAGTAGAACTCATTCGAGAGGGCTTGGGGGTCTTAAAAATGGTTCGGGTGGGGGGTTCTCTTAAGAATAAAGAAAACGAATAGAATCTAATTCATGTTCACAGAAGAGCGGATCCAATACCAAGACGACTTCTTTCTCAGGAAGTGCCGCAAGTACTTGATAAATTCTGGAATATCATGCCCCACGACAGATATACTGACCGACAAGATCAATAGTAGAAGAAGGAAGGGAATGCGCTGGTGCCTTGGGGCAGAAGCTTCGGTTTGCTTTAGTTTAAGGAAACAACTGGCATCTAATTGAATTGATGATTTCTCCCCATCTTGAATAGAAAAAGTAGAAGCTGCTTGATCGAGAGGTTCCGGAGCTGATAGCATTTTCCTTTCTCGGGTCGGGATCCCATTCTCTTTCTCTATGAGGTCTACCAGGCTGAACCTTTACACCGACCGATATGAGAAAGCATTCAAGGTCCTTCTGTACTGATTTCAATAAAGAAGAAAGGCTAGCTATATGCTTCACACATGCAAGTTGTAAAGTAAGGTTGTTTACTTCCTTCAACCTTGAAAAACCTGTGGGCTTCAAAGTCAGTCAAATAGGGACAGCAGGAAGCATGGCAGTCTTGGTTCTTGTGCTCGAATCAATGGCAGCGAATGCAGGCTTTGAAATCAATTCTCTCACTTGTTGCGTTCTAACTTCTTTCCGTAAAGTTTACTGGAAGACTACTAGCGTCCTGCTCTTCGGATTACTCTTTCAATCTGCAGGATCAGATGACGAGTCCATACAGAAGGCGAACATTGAGGGACGGTCTGTCAAGAGGCGATAAGAAGTAAGAAGTCAATAAATCTGACTCTAATGAGTTGGAAGGGCAGTTAAAACCATGTTTGGAATTGAATAAAATAGGCATCCCGAAATCATGCAAGAGGCCGGCTAAGGTAATGAAATTCAACACTGGACATGGTACGGAAGTGATCGCAGAGAAAGAGAGTTCTCAAGAAGGCGGACTAAGAAAAGTCTTTCAAAGAAAGGTAGCGGCAGCAGAGACAAAGGTGAGTGCAAGGGCGGGATAGAGACCTTTTATACACTGCTGTAGGGTAGTACACCCATATTCCCCAGCAGCTGCCGCGTAGGGTTGAAAAAAGAAGGAAAACTTCGATGGCGATCAATTCATTTGATTGCCTCGTAGCCCGGTTTCACCACTCCTTAGCGAGTTAGACGGTTAGGAGGCGCACCGAGACTAGTGTTGGTTGGCCGAGGCAAAAGACAAAGGCCTGTCTCGTAGGTGTATTATTCTACATTTTCCCAAAAGAACATTCATTCATTTCGAAAGTGTATCGTGAAAGTGTGCCATGAGGGATTGGATCTCTAGATTGGCTGAATTCCCCTTTCGGGGTTAGAAAAAGGAGCTGCTGAACGACAGCTTTTAAATGTCTTTCCTGCTTTCTGTCGATCAGTTCAAAACAATGAAAACCAATCACTCGGAAAGTCAGAAACTCCTCCTTTCTTCTCTGGCTAGAAGAATGTTAGATCGACTGGCTCACTCTTTCTGGGAAAAGGAGATCTCTTATGAGACTTTTGAGTTGTCAGATTGGTATCTCTCAAATAGGAAGGAAATAGGCTCTAAACGAATAGGCTTTCATCTATACTTAGCGTAAAAGCTGCTCCTTTGCTTATCGTATCTCTTGGGGATCAATAGAGCTAGGTCACTTCCCACACTACTGTGTGTCGAAGTACTGCAAAATAGATAAAGAGAAAAAGTAAAGTACTCATTGAATGTGTTAAGTATATAGCTAGACTCGTTGGAAAATCTTCCAGATGATCCCGAACGATGTATTTTTTTTTCTGATGAAGGCTTGAGGCTCGAGAGACCTGCAGAATGAACCCACGGACGTCCTAGGAGAAAGTTGTATGTTTCAGGGATGTCCAGCACTTGAAATTCCACCTCGAAAGTGTAAGGCTTCCACTGGTAAATCGATGTCACCGAGAATCTGCCTCTTCGACCCATCAAAGGCACGAATTGTAATGTCGCTGGGGCGGATGGTTCACTCAAAAATTCCTAACTTCATAATAGTGACCAATGGACATACGTTGATGGCTGAGCCATTATCGATCAGCACTCTTGCTACCACCATTTCATTGCACATTACTTGGATATGTAAGGCCTTATTGTGTCCCGTACGGGAGCTCATCATCAGAAAATGCTCAAGTTTTCCATTCTCATATGAGGTCGGAAAGGGAAAATTCTATCCTGCCTGATTGATCACCGGCGTCGAATGCAATCTTTTAAGCATAGCCTCCTCGATTACCGGCATAGAATGGATGAGCGCTTATGAGTTCCCACTATCGAATCATCTCATTTCCTATTCCGGGCATTGAAAGCTGAAATCAAAAGACATCAAGGCCTAAGTCAGACCAATGATGATCTTCTCTTAAAATAGCAAGAATATCTGGTGGAGGACTCTGCACCCAGTAAGGTCGACACAGTCAGTCAGGAAGATGCTTTCCCACCCAATCGGCCGAAGCATTGGCTAATCTGTTCACCCTTTATACCGACCAGCTGTGGTAGGACATCAGGAGTTGCTGCACATCGCTAACAATAGGCCTCAGACTGCGATCTGTAGACGACTTTTGACTATGAAAAGCTTTCAAGACCTGAGATGAATCTGTTTTCATACATACAAAGAGAAGATAGCTGTAGAGAAAAAGCCAGGTCAGAACCTTTCCTAAGTGTAAGTGCATGAGCCTCCGCCATGTCCACCGAAAAAAGGGCGTAAATAGACCCTATTCCAGTTATGAGTAGCCCAGTCAGATCTATACCCACCACTCCAATGTTTTCTTTGTGATAACCTGGTTAGAGAACCGCATCAACATGAATCTTAAAAGAACCCATCTCAGGCGGATGCCAATTCAGCTCAACTTCTCCTTGGTGGGACTAGATCGAAAGGGCAGCGGGTACTTCGACTGCCTTGTATCAGGTGAAGAGAGGGGGGTGGTAGGCTTAGTAGGGCTCGAACCTACAATATTACCGTTATGAGCGGTACGTTTCAACCAATTAAACTATAAGCCCTTACGGATCTCTACATGCAATTCGATCACTTAGGGAAGAGCGGATGGAAAGAGGAGGCCTTTGCTCTATCTGCTTCTTCCTCTTCCCAGGAATGAACAATTGGATAAATAAAATGATTTTTATATTTTTTTGATTATTGTTTATAGATAGATATAGAATATTATATGTCTATTATTATTATAAAATAAATAATATAATTTAAGCAAGCGGCCCTTTCGCGACTCAAACAGCCGGTACACTTTCCGGCTCGCAACGGCTCAAACGGGCGGGGGCTCTCTATTTGCTTGCAATGCCGGCTGTTCGCCTTTCTAGAGGGTTTTTTTGAACACAATTTTAAAGAAAGTCATTATGGATGAAGTAAGAAAAAGTACATAAGGAGTGAGAAAGAAAAACTCGGTTACGGGAACCGAAGGTTAGGCCGACTACTTTAGTAGAGATAGACCTAAAAAAGTTTCTTCCTCCTTTCTGTCAATGTTGCCAATTCCCAGAATACCTCGTGTATACAGTTGTCCAACTACTTTCTTCTTCCGACTTCTTTAGCCACTTCCGCATCTGTCGTATTCGGGAAAGCTTGCTTCGTGGCGGAGCATTTAGCAATGCCAGCAGCCTGGTGAGGGCTGGCTGTCTGAGGACAGGTTAAGGCAGGGCCTGCTGGACTTGCTTCTCATGAGATTGGGTGAGGGAATCGGAAAGGGGCTCATAAACCGGGCTTTTGGGCACTTGCTAGTCAGTCTCACTCTTCTTCCCCACCGGGCGCAGGCTACGATTTTTTGAACTGTCTTTGTGAACATGAAGAGATGGGATTGAGTTTTCACGCTTTCACTAAGGGACAGAGTATGCCGTCCTTTCGTACCTTTCTGACTTTCTATCCTTCTTTTTGATAGGACAGGTAAGACTGATTTTCTATTTTCCCCCAGTTTCTCTTTCTGGGTATTCCAACTTTTGAGCTAAAGGGCTTCTTAGGAAGTGAATCAGAATACGCCTGGAAAGCTACCTCTTGTTGTTCTCGAAAGATGGAGAGAGGGACTGATTTCACTAAGGAAAGGAACTGAACTAATAGACGAGGAGGAATAGAATATGGACAAATTGCCGACATTCAAGCATACTATAGATGTTCCGGAACTGCTAAAGGAAGTGATAGTAGAAAGGATAACTAAGCGAAAGGCGGAGTGATCGTATCTGCAGTTCTTGTTGACAACTCCGATCCTATAGAAGAAGCTGGTATTGGAGGATTTCTCGTCTTTCCTAAAGCAAGCATTATCCTAGATATAGGAGAAGACCAATGCCACCTTCGACAGGGAAAGGCGAACCCGAACCACAGAAGGAAGAGCTTTTTCTCGGTATCAATGACTCACTTCTAGGCAAAAGAAAAAGAGTGAACTTGGTCTGGTCATCGCTATTGGTTCTCTTTAAAGATCCATCAACTCAAAGAGAATGATTGTCGGAAGTGACTTCGCGGGCGTGCGTACTTACTTAGTTACGACTTCTTCCAACTCTTATAGGCGAGGTTCAAGCTTTCCAGCAGTCCAAGCAGATGCGAGTGAAATAGCTGCTCCCAAGAGAAGGAATGATTTTTCGCTTTTATGACGCCTGGAGCCATGTGTAGCCTGTGCGAAGGAAGCCTAGACTGGAGATGAATTACTACATTCAATCCTTGAAGATGGCACTTGGGTGGGATGGGATCGAATCCTTCCTAAAAGAAAGAATTGCCCTTCATCTCTTGAGCTCAGTAGGATATACTTGATCCAACTTTCAGTTAGCATTCAAATGCAACTATATGCTTTTAACATTTAGTTCAATGTAGGTGTAGGTAAGGATGTGCTCTAAGGGGGAAAAGTTTCTATTCCCATCCCGAATCTACAACTCTTTACTCGTCTCATTCAAGTGTGTCAAAGCTAGATCGACTAGTTGAACTTCCCTCCTTCCCTTAGTCTCTTTCCTGTTGAAGCGCTTAATCCAATAGTAAATAACCTTAGAAGCGTCTGTCTCATGCCAAATGTCTTAGAGAATAGTAGTTCGCATCGATCTAGTTTCAGCCTTCGTAGCTGTCGTTTTTATACCCAGTCTAAAGATCTCACAGTTTGACCATTTCTCCTATTGTTGAGGGCTAATGTGCCTAAGCAGCATAGCAGGGATAAGGGGGCACTTCACTGGAAGGATAGTTGGTTGTTCTCACCTACTACTAAGCCAGACAGGGTAAAGGGCTAGCTAGCATAAGCGAGTTCGTTTAATAACCTTTCCAGCTGTATCAAATAAGCCAAAAAGGAGTCTTGAAAATGGCTATCTCGGACAGAGCAGGAGGTTCCTTTTCAGTTTTCTATGAATAGATTTCTATCTGTGGTAGGATTCGCTCCTTTGTCCATGCATGAGAGCGTGGGTAGGGAAAGAAGTAAGTGAAGCAAGGGCGTTAAGGCTAGGATTTTTCATCTCAGTTTTCCCTGTGACAGATCATCTCACCTTTTGAATCCCTAGAAGGCAGATTCAAAACTGAAGCTCTATCCGGCAGCGAGCTTCTTCTGACCCCACTGTAGTGTCAAAGCAAGAAGGAAGTACGTCGACTCCCAGTCAGCATAGAAAGAGAACGGAGCGAAGTGGGCTGTGTAATCATTGGCATTTTGCCTCTTTTTCAACAATGAATTAATTAGGTAAGTAAGGAGCTGAAAACTAGTCCTTCGGAGGGCCCCTCATTCTCAATGCAAGCTAGCTCTTACTTGTGTTTAGTGAGGAGGCTACCTAACATAGAGGTGAATATAGCCCTGGTTGTGATTTCTTCCTTGGGCAGGCCTGCCTTGTTGTGATAGGGGGGAGTGATAGAACACAGGGAAAGTAGTAGTTGGACGAGGTGCTTAAATGGTCATTATCCGGGTGAAGGGAAGGAAGCGTAAGCCAAGCCAGCTTAACTAATGACTGGTCATTGTTACCGAGTTCGTTCCAACGACTACGACCGAGCCTTTTTTCTTTTAATTCTTCAAGCGACAGAACCCAAGCCTTTTACTAATATGTTCACCCCTGAATGAGATAGGAGCGTATGGCCCGGCTTTGAATGACAAGGGGGGTGGGACCCTCCAGCAAGGAGAGTCTGTTGATCTTGAGCTTTTTTAGTTTAGATGAATCCTCAAGCCAGGAATGAGATTCTTTCACCAAGCCAAGTGGGATTCAAGTAAACAAGAAGGTAAGCTTCTCTATCCTAGCTTCTTCCATCGCTTTTTCGGACAGCAACTTTCTAGCTTCCTCTGCTCCACTAAGAGTATCAGTTACTCGAGAAAGACTGAATCTTATTCAAGTGAAGAAGACCGGGAACCCCTCTACGCGAATGTCTAGTCCTTCTTCCTCCCCTTTTCGATTTCAATACTGGACCTCGTAAATGGTCCTTTAGAAAATAAAAGGCATTTTCTGACATCTCGTGAGTGATTAGCGGAGCATTGAGTTCCTTTTTTGAATCTGTAATGGTTTAAAGAACCTGCTTTTCTTCAACCCCCAGAAAATAAAAAAAGGGAGAGGTACGTTCGTTGCAACGAATGAAACTTCGTCAACAGCAACTTTCACTTGTTAGGAGTAGGGGCTGAAAAGAGCTCTTTGTATAGGTTGGGTTTTCTGGGCTTTGATGCTTACCTTATTATTATGAAAAGGGGAAGGTTTGATAAAGGAGCTTTTCAGCCCTTTTGCTGGATTCTTGGTCCGCAGCCCCGCCCTATAGAATGAATAAGGAGAGGTTTATCGATGACCGAGCCACTCTTATACTACTCCTTACCTCACCCCCTTGTCACTTAACTTAAAGGGCGAAGTCGCGGAAGCGAGTCTAAAGGCCAAAGAGTCATCTTTGAAGCCACGAATTAGTCCTTACTCATAGTAGAGTGTAAGGCAGGTTTGGGTATAGCAGGACTTGAACCTGCGACCATTAGGTTAAAAGCCCAATGCTCTACCAACTGAGCTATACACCCAAAAAAAGATGTAGTAGGAAATAAGGATTGGTGCGGAAAAGAGGGTGGCCCCCCTTCCCTTCTTCTCATCATATTAAAGGAGCGCGGCTCTGTATGAGGCTCGTACTGCAGAGCAAGCGAAGAAAACGTAAGGGCGCGCGTTAGCACTCCTGCAAGAAAACGGCCTAGCTAACGCGCCCCTTATTGAAAATTCAAAGAAAGCCTTGATATGAGAAAGATGCGCTCAAGCTTACTAAGCAAACGTAGGCTTGGGCTCGAAAGCCGGCCTTACTCAACAAGCCCCTTTATTAGGTTGGGTGCTTGTTTCCACTCATTGAAGATTCTATCTACAAAAGAAGGTCAACAGGGGATACTCAAATTGCTCTCACTGACACCATTTACGAGAAGGTGAGGTCGTCTTTCTTTCCAGCCGCTCGCCGGTTCGAGCGCAATGCTTGGTTCCGATTCTACAAAGGTAGAATGCCTGGTCGAAGGTCCAGTACAGTAGGTAGCAGGCGTGTTCGTTTTGGCTCCCGAGCGAGAACGAGAAATAGGCGATGCACCATCCTTGCTGCTACCTACGTTTTCCTTGACTTGACAGATTCATCCAATTGAATCCACACTCAAAGGAGGACCACAAGCTCGGGGCTCGGCGAAAGAGAAAGTATCAGCATTAAGAAACTTCTTGGGGTTAGCAGTGAAAGAAAGAGCCCGGCATTCATTTCTTCATTCATATTCATAGCTGAGTCTACTAAAAGAGGGACCAGTCTCATCGTGGTGATTAGAGGACACCTCTGATCGTTCACCTCTAATGTGACACGTTCCCCCCCAGTTATATGATCAAGGGGATCAGTCGGCTAGAGAGCGGGGCTATTCTTCTTCCGGGGAGACAAAGTCGTCCCTTCTACTGACCGAACCCTCAGTTCGGAGGTCTTCGTCAACATGTTACGAAGCTCCAGGCTTCGGCGGGTCACCATTACTTGACTTAGAAAGGCAAAGATCTGGGCAAGGGAAAGCGCAGTGCGCCTGGTGCAAATGGCTTTCTTTTTTCATGATATACCAATCAGAATGGAGGGTCCTCCCTACGTACATGATTGATAGAATCACTACGTAGGGAGGGCGGGCAACTTGATGCGGTGGAGGCATGAGTGCAGTTCGATCTTGTGGTGTATTCGTTTGTAGTGAGTAGGGCCTCTTTCTCGTTGATCTCAGTTCGCCTCCGCTCTATTGAAAAGTCGGAATTCCTACGGCGGTTTTGTCAACGAACGCGTCTCGGGCCGGATTGACTAAGCTAACCCACCCTTAAGGAGGCTCTTCCATAATTGGGTGCTCTGCTCTGCTTTAGTGTGATTGACAAAGGCTAGGCTAGGTTTGGTAATACCCAAAACAAATGAAAAGAGATCGGAGTCGATAGTTGGCAGTTGGCAAGGAACTTGATCCCCCCCCAAAAAAAAGGGGGGGGAAGCTGCGGTCGAACTCTAATTCTGGAAAGAAGTCGGGGCCCTTTCACTTCGAGTTCCTTCCTTCGTAGCCAAATCTGATGATACGCTTTGGCGATCTTACCTACCAAATAAAAGGCCTGCTAGGTGATCGAAATCGCTCAGGTCAGTGAGGACTCATTCACTCACCTACTCCTTATCTATTTAATAGTCTCTTCCATCTACTGAATTCAAAAGGCGACCCGCCGCGCCGGGCTGTAAGATAGAGCTGTTGTACTACTTGACTGGTAAGAAAGAGCTTCCGTAAGAACTGGAAGACTCTTGTATGTACGGTAACCCTCTCTTCCGCTACTGGTGGACTGTTGCACAGAAAGGCCGACAGAAGCAAGGTTTCTTAGCGCGCTTTTCAAGCGCTTAGCTTCTGCTAGCGGCGGGGCGGCAAGGCCATGTTCTTCAGTTGAAAGCCTAAGCCAAGAAGGTACGAACGAAGTGACGGGCCCCTTTCGAAGATAGGGGGCGGCTTTCTTGTGGTAGTAATTGCGAGCATCTCTTCTCTTAGCGTGCACAGTTTGCTTACATGCCGCCTTAGGCACATCTCTCTTTCTTAGTTTCACGCTGGCCTAATGATAATGAATGAAAGTCAGTCTTTTAGTAAGCGTATATAAGCAGCTTTTTAGTGTATAAGCAATTCTTTAGTGGTCGCACCGAAAGGTACGTACGGTGGAGGTTGGTTGAAGATGATGTTACGCGGCGTTCAGAACCAGTCTTGAAGTGAATGAATTAGAAAGAACGAAGAAGTAAGGAAATGAGACGACTCTTTCTTTCACTATATCATAAACAGATCCTCTCCTCTACACCAATCACGAGTTTTTCTCTATTCCTCTCGTATATCGTCGTAACGCCCTTAATGCTAGGTTTTGAAAAAGACTTTTCATGTCATTCCCATTTAGGT